GTCTTTCTTGAAAAATGTAAGAAAAAGACCTTTCGCTTTCGTTATTCGTTAGAAGTTCGAAAAAGTCTGCTATGAAAAAAGAAAGAGGGTTGAAATCTACACATTGATTCTTTTTCGCGATTTTTGGTGAACCGTATGCATCAAAAGGTGCATGTACGGCTCCTAAGGGATAAAATCTTATCCTAATCAACCGACTTTATCGAGAAAGACTACTTTTTTTAGGCCAAGGGATTGATAGTGCGATTTCGAATCAACTTATTGGCCTTATGGTATATCTCAGTATAGAGGATGATACCAAAGATTTGTATTTGTTTATAAATTCTCCGGGCGGATGGATAATACCCGGAATAGCTATTTATGATACTATGCAATTTGTGCAACCAGATGTACAGACAGTATGCATGGGATTAGCCGCTTCAATGGGATCTTTTATTCTCGCAGGAGGAGAAATTACTAAACGTCTAGCATTCCCTCACGCTTGGCGCCAATGAGTCTTTTATTTGAGAAAAAGAAGAAGACTATGCCTTCGCCATATGAATATTAAGCAATAATAGCATGGCACTTCGAATTCGATATGCAAAAATTTTGCAAAACCATTCCATTCGATTATGTATCGAAAGAGTGGTATGAGAAAATGGGTATTTCCGATTTTATCTGATCTATCAGGAGCCTATTTAAGCGTCACAAACTTTTTTGTTTTTACACCGGAAAGCTTTTAATAATCTTTATGTTATGAAAGAATATGAAAAAAAAAGAAACTTTGGGATTGCTGAATAACAGACCAAATAATAAAGCAACGGAACCATCATAGTATTTTTTAACTACTCCAAAACAAAAAAAGGAAGGGTGGTTATTGGATCATTTACCTATCTAGGTCTGATAGAACCTCTCTATTTTTCTCTTTCTTCGATGGAAGGGAAAAACCAATTCCATAGTAGAGCCGTATGCAATACGCAAAAGATGCCTGTACGGTTGTTCAATCTTTGTTTTTTATTATTCTTTATCTCTCGTCTTATCCTACGAGATAGAGGAACCTTTTATTATGTTATATCGTCAGGGTAATGATCCATCAACCCGCAAGTTCTTTTTATGAGGCACAAACGGGAGAATTTATCCTGGAAGCGGAAGAACTACTGAAACTGCGCGAAACTATCACAAGGGTTTATGTACAAAGAACGGGCAAACCCTTATGGGTTGTATCCGAAGACATGGAAAGGGATGTTTTTATGTCAGCAGCAGAAGCCCAAGCTCATGGAATTGTTGATCTTGTAGCGGTTGAATAAAAAATTAGCAGGGATTCCGCGCAAATACACAATTTGAGATTTTTTCTTCTTACCGCTTACCGGATTTAATATAATATCTCTATTAATTAATCTATTCTATTAATAATTAATTAATCTATAATCTATTAATCTAGAATAAGAATATAAGTAATTCATAACCATCGGGTTAGGATTGATCTAAACCAGCTCATTATATATATGATTCAACATGCCGACTATTAAACAACTTATTAGAAACACAAGACAGCCAATCCGAAATGTCACGAAATCCCCCGCCCTTCGGGGATGCCCTCAGCGCCGAGGAACATGTACTAGGGTGTATGTGCGACTCGTTCCGATCATGGACTAAGACAAAACAGAGGAAACAAATTATTCCGGTATCAGTGATCGGTTAGGATAGAATGGAAAAACTCCATTCACTATCCTAAAACTTAAAAAAAAAAAGAATCTATTAATTATTAATAATAATATATATCCTTTTATTGTGTATCAAATTTATGGTTTCCGTTGGTGCAAATCCAATCACCTCAATTTGCAATTTCAGATGAGAAAGACTTCCCCATTGGTAGCAAATGCTTATCCATTAAGCAGGGGAGATTCTATTTCAAAATTAAAAAGCCGAAAGATTATGCCCTTATTCTTGCAAGAACGGACTAAGAGGGTCAGCTCCCCAGCTAATCTTCATACTTAAATACCGTTACTGTATAGTTAGATTTCGTTGTGAAAGACTTTTTACTAGCTATTTCATTGGTAGAGCCAAAGAGTGTGAACTGTACAAGTTAACAATAGCATTGATTAAATGAGAGAAGGGGCTCCGGTGTATAGAGAGGACCTCGCCGTTTAAGAAGTAACCATAGAAACGATGGAATCCACTATTTCTTTATTCTATTTAATTGAATATGTTTTTTTGATACCTAGTATCAATACAATTTCTTATTTCGAGGTTAAATGCTTAGAAATAAAAAGAAAAAATCGTGGTTGGGAAGGTTATAGTAGCAAAAGCCATTGGAATCTTTTATTTTATACATTGGAAAAATCCGTTTTTTATTATTAATACACTAGTAAAGGGAAAAGAATAACTGAAAGAAAAGAAATCAAATAGTTATTCATCAAAGTTTGATTTATTCAATGACCAGAATTAAACGAGGATATATAGCTCGGAAACGTAGGACAAGAATTCGTTTATTTACATCAAGTTTTCGAGGGGCTCATTCAAGACTTACTCGAACTATTACTCAACAGAAAATAAAAGCTTTGGTTTCGGCTCATCGGGATAGAGATAGGAAAAAAAGAGATTTTCGTCGTTTGTGGATCAGTCGAATAAATGCAGTAATTCGCGAGAATCAAAAAAAGGTATACTATAGTTATAGTATATTGATGTATAATCTGTACAAGAGGCAGTTGCTTCTTAATCGTAAAATACTTTCACAAATAGCTATATTAAATAAGAATTGTCTTTATATGATTTCCAATGAGATCATAAAATAAAAATTCCCCGGAGACTGAACTCCGGGAAGGTAGAGTAGAGATTTGTATGATAAAATAGAATCATATGATAAAGTCGTCAAAATGAGCAACCACGTTCAATAAAAAAAGATTTATTCTTCTTCACCGATTCCCTTTTTTCTTACATACAACACGATAATCAAAATTGGATTGTCGTAGTTTTCGAACAAAACATCAATCCACATTTGATTTGAGTTTCGATTGGAATTTGAATTCAATTGAAGAGTAATCCTATTTTTTTTTTTTTGTTTTAAGACCGGTAGTTCTAGCGGCCGACTCGCTTTTTTCAAATTGTTTTTCATTATTAAGAAAAGGTAACGAAGATAAAATACGAGCTTGTTTTATAGCAATCGTAATTAATCGTTGTTGTTTTAAGGTCAATCTATTCACCCGTCTAGATAATATTTTTCCCTGTTCACTAATAAATCGACTAATTAAACTCATGTTTTTATAATCAATTCGATCCCCCGATTGGATCGGGGGCAAACGTCTACGAAAAGATCGCTTGGATTTAAGAAAGAGTCGCTTAGATTTATCCATAGTTTGTTTATTCCTTATCCCGAAAATCCTATTTTGTAAAAAATAGGATTTGCTTTTGTTTCTATTTTTTTATTCTTATATATTTTTTTTTTTAATTTAGAATTCTAATTTGAATATTTATATTGAAATTGAAATTTAGAATTTAATAATATTTAATAATAATATAATAATAATTAATAATATAATAATTAATAATATAATAATAATTAATAATATAATAATTAATAATATAATAATAATAATATAATAATAATAATATAATGTTTTTAAATATATTTAAATTTAAATATATTTAAATATATATTTAAATATATATAAATATATAATCTATAAATATATGTTCTATGTTATATTAAATATTAAATATATGTTTTAAATATATGTTATAAAATATTAAATATATGTTATATATACAATTTCGAATTATATGTTATATATATCTAATCTCTTCTATAATTTAGAACAATATGAAAAAAAAAATATATCATTTTTCATGTTCCTTCGAGGGGTGACACACAAGTGATCAATTTTCTCTATTTCTTTATCTCCCCGTGAATCGTATGTTTGCAACAACAGGGACAGAATTTTCTCAATTCCAATCGACTAGGCGTATTGTGTCGATTCTTTTGAGTAATATATCTGGAAATACCCGTTGATTTCTTATTAACACTGTTTCGAACACAACTGGTACATTCCAAAATAACCCCTATTCGGATATCTTTACCTTTGGCCATGAACCTCCTTTGTTTGTGTTTTTGATTCACTTAACTCTTCTATTTTACGATTCAAAGCGAAAAGGAACGAAAAATAAAATAATCGAAGTTGCTAACTCGAAATCCAATTATGAAGGATCTCGTTCCAATCAATAATCAATATAGTCAATAGAGTATAAGTATAGTAATTATAAGTATAGTAATAATTAAGTAATACAATGATTTCTAACTATATTTAGAATCACAGTACAGTATTTCTGTTTTCATTTAAATATCCTGTATGATATTCTTGACCCGCCTTAGCCATTCCATTTCTATTTCTGGTCTCACCCTATTATTTAATAGATTAATAGAAATTATTTAATAGATTAATAGAAATGGAATTGATTATTAATTGAATTTTGAATTTCTTATTAATAAAATTCAATTGAAGCCTGGACCGAATTCCGAGTTTCACTGAGGCCGAATCCAACTTTATTCTTTCTCTTTTCTAACTTCTAAAAAAAAAAAGAAAAAAGAAGGAGAAGGGGGGATTAATCACAGATATTTGATTGTATCTCTAATCTTCTTCACCCCTTCCCGTGTCAATAACTAGAATGAAAAAAAGGGGAATATCAATGCATCCGGGAATAAACGATTGATCTCTATCAATAGACCTGCTAAAGCACCGAACCATAGAGTACTTACCACTGGTGCCACGGAGAGATATGTTTTTAGATCTCGCATTTAAAATCCTCCTTCTTTATTCTTAATTCTTATTCTTTATTGTAATTTGTAATACATAATTACATATATGAATATGATCAGATGGTTATTTAATTAATAACGACTTGTATTTGTACGCAAAATTCTTAATTCAAATTGAAATGTATAACGATTCATTAGATATTCTTTTTTTAACAAAAAAAGAGGTCCATTTCTTCTCTTCTCTGCCCGAGCATTCCCTAAAAATATTCATTTTTTTGTTATTTGTTAGGCGGATTTCAGATGTATATAAGTCTTTTATTATTATTATTTTTTTATTATTATTATAATATATGTTATACGATAGGAAACTAAAAAGAAAAAAATGGCAGGATAATTTATATATATCAACTGAGAAAATCAAGATATGGAAAACAAGACAAAGATTCTTTACAATGACACTGTAAACCAATTGAAAGGGATGTAGCGCAGCTTGGTAGCGCGTTTGTTTTGGGTACAAAATGTCACGGGTTCAAATCCTGTCATCCCTATCCCTAACTATTACTTATCTTATGAGCAGTAACAGGGGATAAATTGAGACCGATTAAAAGTAGACATACATACTCAATAGAAATAGATGGATATTCTATCATATATATATGATGAGAGTTCTATATATAGATTATGATAGTATATGCATGCAAGATGAATTGGGGTCACATAAAATTTTTTTTATGAAAAGCGCTCTTAGTTCAGTTCGGTAGAACGCGGGTCTCCAAAACCCGATGTCGTAGGTTCAAATCCTACAGAGCGTGATTTCATTCTTGTTAGATCGAGAATGACACTGAAATAATGGAACAGCAGTCTAAAGTCCTCATTTTACCTCCTGTGGATTAGGATTAATCCAAAGAAAATAGGAGGTCAATAAAAAAATGTTAATTAATCAAAGGTCCAACTGATCACCACGTCGGTATTGTAAATATGCAGTTACGAATAATCCAGCCAAAGTAATAGGAATTAGACCTAACACGATTCCAAATAGAAAAACTTCAATCATTTTTATTTGTTTGAAAGGAGAAAGGAGGAGGTAATATATATCCTTAAATATTAATCTGTATTGCCCAGGAATCTCAATGACCAAGAATTGGAAATTGACACGGTAAGGAACTATAGAATATATTGAATATCCCAGAAGGATTGATTTTTATGAATTGTTCATTCAATTAATTTCATAATCTCAAATCAAATAAGTCGTATCTTGCTCAGACCGATAAATAGAGATGAGGTTATAGTTAAAGCTGCTAGTAGAAAACCGAAATAACTAGTTATAGTGGGCATGAAGAGGCTAAATGAAATATGTTCTTTTTATACATATGTTTAAAAATAAAAAGCACTTCCCTAAGTTTCCATTAGAAAGATAGGAAGATAAACAAAAATACCACTTGAAAAATCCAATTGAAAGTTTTTGATTCATCAATCAATCATTATAGACGAACAAAAATATAGTGACATAGGTAAGAAATCCATTCATCATCTGTGACATCTACCCATCCTGTGATTCCAAATCAACAGATTCATTGAACAACTCTTGAGTTGAGTAAACTGATATAATAAAAAATTATTATTATTATTATAAGAAATTATTATTATTATAAGAATAAGAACTTTGTTGTGTAATTTCATTCAATTCAAAAAAAAAAAAGGAAAACTCTCTTTTTCCTCTTTTTCTTTGAATTAATATAGAATCAAATCGGAAAAATATCTATTTTGATCCTTTTTTTTTTATTTATTAATTTTGATTGTATCTAATCCATTTTTTTTAGACCAAAAGAAGAGTGACCTTCTAATGCCCTTTACTTTACTTTTTTACTTTGATTTTAATTCATTGGATTTTGTAGTAGGTTCCATTCTCATAATATCTCCAACGAGAAGAAAAAAGGTATCAAATCGCTCGAAACTAGGGTTCTACATTTTTTTATCTTTCCTTATTTGATTTTCCTTATTTTATTATTTTAATAGAAAATAAAGCTCTATCCTTGTAATTAAGTAATTAAGCCAAGAAGGAGCCTTTTGGGTGTAATACAAGAACAACAATGCGCGTGTCACGAATATTGATAAAATTCTTCTTAAAAATGGAATTATTTGTTATTTTTCTGCCATTAAATACTATCTATTACTGCTATTATTGTTACTTTTTATTGGACAACGAACCCATTTTTTTAAAATAAAAAAAGAGGGGGTTCCAACAAAAAACATCTTCTACAACCACAAAAAGTATATTTCTAGATTTCGCATCTAATTGAATTGTAGAAATATGATAATCTCCTCCATTAATTTTTAGAAAAAAATCCGTCAGATTCACATTTTATTTGACCTTCAGTTTCTAGTCCGAAGCTAATAATGTAGAAAACCCTCATCTTATACTATAAAAAAATGGAGGAATTATCTTTTGAGTACATCGCGACAAGCAACAAGAAAATAAGAAAAAAATTATCTAGTACTTGATCTCGCTACTGATTGTGAAATTGCGTTGCTGTGTCAGAAGAAGGATAGCTATACTGATTCGGTATACTCTAAAGACACCCTTGGTACAATATTGACGATCTAACAAAGATGGAATTTCAGTCAATTTCTACTTACTGATCTCATCTTTTATGGAATCGATCCCCCTTTGACTGTACAAGAATATGTGGAGCTCGACATGTCTGGAAGCACAGGAGAACGTTCTTTTGCTGATATTATTACCAGTATTCGATACTGGGTTATTCATAGCA